AAATCCTATTGAAAAATAAATAATCCGAAATAGAAAGAGCTTTTTTCAAATTCCATTCTTTATTTCTCTTTCATTCGAACCCCCCCCAAAAAAAAATCCAATTTTATTTTTCAATGGGGTTAGATGATCTAGTTCTTAATATTATTACTTTACTTACCTGATAGATTCCACAACAAATCTTTTTATTCGGAATTAGGGATTCATGTCCCATCTGATGAATCGATTTTCTTTTATACTTTTGTATCTCACTCTATCTTGTTTTTTAGTATTATCTAAAATAACCGACGAATTCCAAATTTTCCATAACTTAGGTAAGTGCTTTACCAACATATGTAGTGTAGTGATAAAATAAATGGAATTTAACCCCTTCATGCTTACTATAACTAGTTATTTCGGTTTTCTACTGGCTGCTTTAACTATAACTCCAGCTCTATTTATTGGCTTGAACAAGATAGGTCTTATTTGATACGTCTTATTTGAAATGAATTGAATGAATAAGTCAGAAAAGAAGAAAAGAAAAATCTTTTGTATTCCTAGTATTCTAGGACTCTTTTCCGCACTAATCACCAATTCTTTTCTTGGTCATTGAGATTCGTGGATAATTTAGACTATTATTTAGAGATAGATCGTACCTCTTTTTTTTAGCCCCTCGAACAAATAGAAATGATTGAAGTTTTTCTTTTTGGAATCGTCTTAGGCCTAATTCCTATTACTTTAGCGGGATTATTCGTGACTGCGTATTTGCAATACAGGCGTGGGGATCAGTTGGATCTTTGATTGAGTAACATTTCTTTTTTGATTGACCTCCTCCAGACCAGAGAGGAGGTCAAAGTGGAGTTGCAATTCGACTTTGTTTTTTTTTTAAGTTATTTTACTCTGTTTCGGCATAAAACAGATGGAATCACGCTCTGTAGGATTTGAACCTACGACATCGGGTTTTGGAGACCCGCGTTCTACCAAACTGAACTAAGAGCGCTTTCAAAAAGAAAATTCCTAACGTGTTTCACGTACGTTACGTATAGTATTCACAAATTCAAGTTATACCCACTTTAATCGATCTCCCCGATACTGCCCATAAAGAAGAGAGAAGTAATAGGTAGGGATGACAGGATTTGAACCTGTGACATTTTGTACCCAAAACAAACGCGCTACCAAGCTGCGCTACATCCCTTTTCCAAATTGTTGTACAATGCCATTGTACACAATTCCTTTCTTGTTTTCCACATTGTAATTTTCTTCTACTTCTCTATCTATATAGAACTTTCTTGTCATTTCTTGTTTTTGGTCTCATATAATCAAGGAAGGGTATACATCTAAAATCCAATCGAATTTCACCTATAAAAGAAAGATTACTATTCCTTAGTAATGTATAGGAGAAAGGGTCATCTTTTTTAGGGATAGGAAAATTTCGTCTATATGGTTCATTTTATATATATAATATTGTATTTCTTTTTTTAGTTAGGAATTTAAGAAATACAAACTATCTTGGGCAAAAGTATCTGATCATATATGTATTCCAATAAGGAAGGAGGATTTTCAATGCGGGATATAAAAACATATCTCTCTGTAGCACCCGTGCTAAGTACTCTATGGTTTGGGGCTTTAGCGGGTTTATTGATAGAAATTAATCGTTTATTCCCAGATGCTTTGTCATTCCCTTTTTTTTCATTCTAGTTATTTCTATGCGAGAGATGGAATTCTTCGTCACATGACGAAAATATTCCTTCAATCCTTTTTTAGTATACGAAGCAAAAAGAAAGAAAAGATGGATTGGGTCGAACCTCAGGGTCATGAAAAATTCGGTAAATCCCTTTTTAGAAAACACAAATTTAATTTTAAAGGGTATCCAAGTTAAGTCAGGCCTCACAACAAATCAGAGCATAGAAAGAGGCTAGGACTGGGGTTGCTACTTAAATGAAAGGATTTCGAAGCAAAATCCTTGCTAATTCGACAAGGATTGTATTTTTTAATTATTTCTCTATTTTTTATTCTATTGGATTCGTTAGAGAATTCGAAGAATTACAACAAAATATTTCGAATTCGAAATCACATTTTTAGTTAGAAACTTCTATGGATTTTATTCTTCTTCTTCGGATCCAAAATAGAAGAATAAAGGAATAGATATAAGAATTAAGTTAAGTCGATCCAAAAAGGAAAGGAGGTTCATGGCCAAGGACAAAGATGTTAGAATCGGAGTTATTTTGGAATGTATCAGTTGTGTTCGAAAGGGTACCAATAAGGAATCGACGGGAATTTCTAGATATAGTACTCAAAAGAATCGTCACAATACACCCGGACAATTAGAATTAAGAAAATTTTGTCGTTATTGTCGCAAGCATACGACTCATAACGAAATAAAGAAATAGGAGCATCGTGTGCTCGATTTTTCCAAAGAACAAAAAGAGTAAGAACCTCTTATTTAATATATAGAACTATTTAATATATAGAACATAGATAGAAAACAAAATAAAAATCAATTCATCTGATTTTAGGTAGATATTATTTCATATGTATAGAGGATTTTTATTTAATTTATATATATTTATTATATTTATATATTTAGTATATGAATCAAATAATATATGGACCAAAGAAAGGCTACTTACTTCTGGATCCAGAATTAATAAAATAAAGAAATCCTTTTTTTGCCAATTTTCAAATAAAATAAGGAAAAAATCATGTATATATCTAAACAACCTTTTCGTAAATCTAAGCAACCCTTTCGTAAATCCAAACAACCCTTTCGTAAATCGAAACAACCTTTTCGTAAATCGAAACAACCTTTTCGTAAGCGTTCTCGAATTGGCCCGGGGGATCGAATTGATTATAGAAACATGAGTTTAATTAATCGATTTATTAGTGAACAAGGAAAAATATTATCCAGACGAATAAATAGATTAACCTTGAAACAACAACGATTAATTACTCTTGCTATAAAACAGGCTCGTATTTTATCTTTCTTACCATTTCGTAACTATGAAAATGAGAAGCAATTTCAAGCCCAGTCAATTTCAATAATTACTGGCTCTAGAAACAGAAAAAATAGACATATTCCTCAATTAACACAAAAGTCCAATTCCAATCGAAACTTAAGAAACTCCAACCAGAATTTAAGAAACAACAATCGAAACTGAAGTTCCGATTGTTGATGTTTTATTCAAAAAGGTAAGACTCATATTATATAAAGTAATCCTGTTTTGATTCTTGGTAATCTTAATTTATTGTATCTTCCCGGAGTTCCTTCTCCGGGAATTCGTTTTTAATTATTCCTGTATATTACTTTTTTCTCCCTTTAATTGATGGTTTTTATTTTATTGGAAATCGTGTAAAGATTATTTGGATTTGATACAGCTACTTGTGCAAGCATTTTACGATTAAGAATCAATTCCTTCTTATACAGATTGTGTATTAATTTACTATAACTATCGAAACTATAACTATCGAATACTTTATATATCCGTGTTGCCGCGTTTATCCGAGTGATCCACAAACGACGAAAATCCCTCTTTTGCCTGCCTCTATCTCGATGAGAAGAAAAAAAAGCTCTTCTTACTTGTTGAGTAATCATTCGATTAAGTCTTAAATGAGCACCTCTAAAGTTTGAGGCAAATGAACGCATTTTTGTTCGTCGTCTCCGAGCTATATATCCTCGCGGAACTCTGGTCATTGAATCAAATTAACCTTAATGAATAACTAATGATTTCTCTTGTTTTAACCGTCCCTTTTCCCATTAATAACAAAACGGATTATTCCGATATATAAAATATTAATTCCAACGGCTTTTGCTACTATAACCTTCCCAACCACGATTTTTTATTCTATTCCCTTCAGTTATTTCGCATAGAAATAACAAATTCTAACGATACTAAAAAAACAGTGGGTTCCATCGTTTCTATGGTTTCCTTTTAAACGGTGAGGCCCTCTCTATACACCGGAGCCCTCTCTTTCATTTCATCAAAAGGTATTGTGAACTTGTATAGTTCACATTCTTTGGCTCTACCTATCCATTATAGAGTAAATAGCTCTTTTCACAATAAGAGTTATTCATACAGTGACGGTATTTAATTATGAAAGTTGGCTTAATAGTTGACCCTTTAGTCCGTTCTTTTAAGATAAAGGAGCATAAGCCTTTTTCTTTGTATTACTATTTCCTCCGCTTAATAGATAACCATTTGCTACCAATGGGGGAATTGCTTCTTCTAATTCCAATCTAGATGATTGGATTTGCACCAAAGGAAACCAGAAATTCCATATACCATAGAAATCCAGGATAGAGAAGCTCTACCCTACTCATTGGTACTGATCATGGATACTTCCAAAATTGTCTTATTTGTTTGAACTCATGATCTGAACGAGTCGCACATACACCCTAGCACATGTTCCTCGACGCTGAGGACACCCCTTAAGCGCGGGGGTTTTTCTAGCATTTCGTATTGGCTGTCTTGCATTTCTAATAAGTTGTTTAACTGTCGGCATGTCGTATGTATATAGAAAAAAAATGGATTGGTTTAGATCGATCTTAACCTGCGGATTCATCATCATGAAGTATTTCTATTTTCTATAAAATCGCAAAAAACCCGAATTTAGGTTTGAAATAAATTTACAAGAAATCCAGCCCCTACCAATCCTTAAACATTTCTGGAAACCGCACTGGATCGGTATCGCAGTGCTCGTCAATCATTTCATCCCCTACAATATCGACAAGTCCATAAGCTTTTGCTTCGTCTGCTGACATGAAAACATCCCTTTCCATGTCTTCGGATACAACCCAAAAAGGCTTGCCTGTTCTTAGTGCATAAACCCTTGTGATCATTTCGCGAACTTTGTGTAATTCTTCCACTTCTAGTAAAAATTCAGGTGTCCTTGCCCGATAATAAGCACTAGCAGGTTGGTGAAGCATAATCCTAGCGTGAGGGAATGCTATACGCTTGGTGGGTTCTCCTCCAAGCAGAATAAAGGAGGCCATGGATGCAGCTATTCCAAGGCATATTGTATATATGTCTGGTGTCACCGTTTGCATCGTATCAAAAATTGCCATTCCTGAGATTAGCCATCCGCCGGGAGAGTTTATAAACAAAAAAATATCGCTAATTCCATCTTCTATACTGAGATATACCATGAGACCCGTAATATGATTCGTGATCTCGCAACGAATCTCTTGACCTAAAAAAAGTGTTCTTTCTCGATACATAACATTGTATAAGTCAACCCAAGTCGCTTCTTCATCTCCGGGAATCCGGTAAGGTACTTTTGGAACACCAATCGGCATATTAGATTAATATTATTAAATTTAAGCAACAAAACTACACTTTAATATGGAAACGTAAGAATGGAAGAGAAAGAAAGAATCCGCAGTTTATTATCTTTATTTTTTCTTATTCTATAAGAATACTATAGATTATATTAATACATAGATTGAAAAATGATACATATAAGGAAGGTAAGACAGATTGAATAAACAAAAAGGAATTTGTGATTCGAATCATAAACAAAGACGGATTAGGGATCTATTCTAGGTTTTTCCAAATAGCCCAAGCTACCCATTGCATATTGGCACTTATCGAGTATAGAATAGATCTGCTTCGCTTTCTTCTTACAAACAGAATTGGCTTCTTATTTTTAATGAAATGAAATAAATATTCATGCTTTCTGACACAGAATCCCCTAGAAGGGATATGGATAGTCTTTTCCAATGCGATAAAATAAAACGACATCGTGTCTATTTTTCTTTGCTAAAGGGGTATTTCGATGGGTTTGCCTTGGTATCGTGTTCATACTGTCGTATTGAATGATCCGGGTCGATTGCTTGCGGTGCATATAATGCACACAGCTCTAGTTTCTGGTTGGGCCGGCTCGATGGCTTTATACGAATTAGCGGTTTTTGATCCCTCAGATCCTGTTCTGGATCCAATGTGGAGACAAGGTATGTTTGTCATCCCCTTCATGACTCGTTTAGGAGTAACCAATTCGTGGGGTGGTTGGACTATTTCAGGAGGAACTACAACGAATCCGGGTATTTGGAGTTATGAAGGTGTGGCAACTGCGCATATTGTGTTTTCTGGCTTGTGTTTCTTGGCAGCTATCTGGCATTGGGTATATTGGGACCTAGAACTATTCCGTGATGAGCGGACGGGAAAACCCTCTTTGGATTTACCGAAGATCTTTGGAATTCATTTATTTCTTGCAGGGGTGGCTTGTTTTGGCTTTGGTGCATTTCATGTAACGGGTTTGTATGGTCCTGGGATATGGGTGTCCGATCCTTATGGACTAACTGGAAAAGTACAAGCTGTAAGTCCTGCGTGGGGCGCAGAAGGTTTTGATCCTTTCGTTCCGGGAGGAATAGCTTCGCATCATATTGCTGCGGGTACATTGGGCATATTAGCGGGCCTATTCCATCTTAGTGTCCGTCCGCCTCAACGTCTATATAAAGGATTACGTATGGGCAATATTGAAACTGTACTTTCCAGTAGTATTGCTGCTGTTTTTTTTGCAGCTTTCGTAGTTGCCGGAACTATGTGGTATGGGTCGGCAACTACTCCAATCGAATTATTCGGGCCTACTCGTTATCAGTGGGATCAGGGATACTTTCAGCAAGAAATATATCGAAGAGTTAGCGATGGGTTAGCTGAAAATCTTAGTCTATCAGAAGCTTGGTCTAAAATTCCCGAAAAATTAGCTTTTTATGATTATATTGGTAATAATCCCGCAAAAGGGGGATTATTCAGAGCAGGCTCAATGGACAATGGGGATGGAATAGCTGTTGGATGGTTAGGACATCCCGTCTTTAGAGATAAAGAAGGACGCGAGCTTTTTGTACGTCGTATGCCTACTTTTTTTGAAACATTTCCGGTAGTTTTGGTAGATGAAGAGGGAATTGTGAGAGCGGACGTTCCTTTTAGAAGAGCAGAATCCAAATATAGCGTTGAACAAGTAGGCGTAATAGTCGAGTTCTATGGTGGCGAACTTAATGGAGTAAGTTATTCTGATCCTGCTACTGTAAAAAAATATGCGAGGCGTGCCCAATTAGGGGAAATTTTTGAATTAGATCGAGCTACTTTGAAATCAGATGGTGTTTTTCGCAGCAGTCCAAGGGGTTGGTTCACTTTTGGTCATGCTACCTTTGCTTTGCTCTTCTTTTTCGGACACATTTGGCATGGCGCTCGAACCTTGTTCCGAGATGTTTTTGCTGGTATTGATCCAGACTTGGATGCTCAAGTAGAATTTGGAACATTCCAAAAAGTTGGAGATCCGACTACAAGGAGACAGACAGCTTGATACCACATTGCTATGGTATCTTTCACCTCTCTTTTTTGATTTGACATAGGAAACTTCTCCTGTCCTTCCTTTGACTTGACTCTTTTTCTTTTTTTATATGGGAAATGATCCCAAATGACAAGTGAATAGGTGTGGAAGTTATAATTGTAAATAAACCACGATCGAATCTATGGAAGCATTGGTTTATACGTTCCTTTTAGTTTCGACTTTAGGGATAATTTTTTTCGCTATCTTCTTCCGAGAAGCACCTAAGGTTCCGACTAAAAAATGAAATAATTTAATTGAAGTAATAAGTCTCCCCATCTGGGAGACTTATTATTTCAATTAGTCCCCATGTTCTTCGAATGGATCTCTTAATTGTTGAGAGGGTTGCCCAAACGCGGTATATAAGGCATACCCAGTAAAGCTTACAAGTAAACCAGATATGGAGATGGCGACTAAAGTTGCTGTTTCCATTTTTTTTTGTAGAATTTCAAGATTACAATGGATCTATGAAAAGATCGTGTATTTACAATTACAATGGAATAGTATACAAAGTCAACACCAATGATTAAATAGAATTTATGGCTACACAAACCGTTGAAGATAGTTCTAGAGCTAAGCCAAAACGAACTGGCGCAGGTGGTTTATTGAAACCCTTGAATTCGGAATATGGGAAAGTAGCTCCAGGCTGGGGAACTACTCCTTTTATGGGGGTCGCAATGGCTTTATTCGCGATATTCCTATCTATCATTTTAGAAATTTATAATTCTTCTGTTTTACTGGACGGAATTTTAATGAATTAGGTTTCTACTAACTAAAACAAGGCCTTTCTATTTTAAGCTGCACATTTCTAGACATTCTGGCAGTTCGACCGTGGATTTTTTGTTTCGGTATCTCTGGAATATGAGTGTGTGACTTGTTAGAATTGATCCTATTGAGAATACATAGAAAGGGCCTGTTATCTGTATCAAGATGATTCTAATTCGTCGGATATTATTTATTCTAGTATCTGGAACACGAAATACATAAAGTGGATCAAGAAAAAAAATGGAACTATGATTCATACTAACTATTTAGACCTCGCAACCAGACTGAAAAAAAAAATCCAGGTAGTTCTAGTTCTTAATAAAAAAAGAAATTTTCTTCCTTCCAATCCAATTTTGTTTACCCAAAAGACCACTTTTTTTTCTCTCGATTTTGTCTAGTCATTACACCGATTCAATAAATGATCATCAAGCGGTTTTTATTCGAAGAACCCTTGCCTTTTGTTTAGCTTGAGACTCAATCATCGTGGCTCTAGTATGAATCTAAGGTTTTAATTGAACTGATTCATAGGATCGCAACAAGATAATTTCTATCAGAAAACTACTAGAAATTTTTATTTGGATAAAGAAAAAATAGGGACGAGAAAAGTCAAGAGGCCTCTAACGATCAACATAAGGGAAAGAAAGACAGATGAGCCAACTTGAGATTTTTTGGCATTATCATCACAAAGAAGAAATTCTGGATTTTTCTTATTTCATATCTTCAAGGCAAATCGATCCAATACCGTAGCTGATGAAGTTTTTTAATATCCGTTGAAAATTTGTGTGTTTCTGCTTGAGCCGTACGAAATGAAATTTTCATATACGGTTCTCAGAGGGGGGGGTCGGACTAGTTACCTATCTCAATAAAGTATATGATTGGTTTGAGGAACGTCTTGAAATTCAGGCAATTGCGGATGATATAACTAGTAAATATGTTCCTCCTCATGTCAACATATTTTATTGTTTAGGGGGAATTACACTTACTTGTTTTCTAGTACAAGTTGCTACTGGTTTTGCTATGACTTTTTACTACCGGCCAACGGTTACAGAGGCTTTTTCCTCTGTTCAATATATAATGACAGAGGCCAACTTTGGTTGGTTAATCCGATCAGTTCATCGATGGTCAGCAAGTATGATGGTTCTAATGATGATCCTGCACGTATTTCGTGTATATCTTACAGGTGGATTTAAAAAACCCCGTGAATTAACTTGGGTCACAGGTGTGGTTTTGGCTGTATTGACTGCATCATTTGGTGTAACTGGTTATTCTTTGCCTTGGGATCAAATTGGTTATTGGGCAGTCAAAATTGTGACAGGTGTACCTGAAGCGATTCCGGTAATAGGATCCCCTTTAGTGGAGTTATTACGCGGAAGTGCTAGTGTGGGCCAATCCACTTTGACTCGTTTTTATAGTTTACATACCTTTGTACTGCCTCTGCTTACTGCCGTATTTATGTTAATGCACTTTCCAATGATACGTAAGCAAGGTATTTCGGGTCCTTTATAGGGAAAGCATATCATAGAGAATTCGAATTCTCATATATCATATCGGGTAGGTTGTGGTATTTCATTGCTACAAACATGGGTTATTGTAAAATAAGACATGTCATTTGGATACTTATCTTCAACTCCGAAGTATTTTGATACAAATAGTTGAAGCGAATTTTACGAAAGAAAATAAGACGGATTATGGGAGTGTGTGACTTGAATTATTGATTTGGCCATGCAGATAGAGAATTGGATCTGCCACATTAGAATTCACGACCAAAGGTGTCTCCGCATCCAATCAACACGTAAGTCTCCCATCTAGGAAGGATAGGCTGGTTCACTCGAGGAGAATATTTTCTATGATCATACCCCAACCATGTCATCCATGAACAGGCTCCGTAAGATCCCGTAGAGTATAAATGGAATAAGTCCTGTGATATGATCTAATTCTCTATTTATTACACTTACTTTTTATTATAGTATGGAAATGCATTCATTTTCTTTGCATTGATTTCGATCGGCAATACTATCGGAGTAAAAGAGGGGATCTAAGGAAGAACGTAGGCTAAACTTTTAGATTTTTTATTAGTAACAAGTAAATACTTTGTTTGGACGTAAGAAACTTACGATATTGAGGGGATAAACACCAACTAATCAAGAGACAATCCACAAAGCGATTGATCATGATCAAATTTGTAAGCCCACTTGGATATTGAGCATTTACACCTAAGAATAGGATAGTAATTCTAGGCGCAACTTCGGAAAAGATAATCTGATAAAGCTTTTCTTATCTTGAGTCATTATATAACCTATTCTATTGTGGATCTTCCGCGGTCTTATTTCTTTCATTCTTGCTCGAGCCGGATGATGAAAAATTCTCACGTCCGGTTCCTTTGGGGGATGGATCCTAAAGAATTCACCTATCCCAATAACAAAGAAACCTGACTTAAATGATCCTGTATTAAGAGCAAAATTAGCTAAAGGGATGGGACATAATTATTACGGGGAACCCGCGTGGCCCAACGATCTTTTATACATTTTTCCAGTAGTAATTCTAGGTACTATTGCATGCAATGTAGGTTTAGCGGTTCTCGAGCCGTCAATGATTGGTGAACCGGCGGACCCTTTTGCAACACCTCTGGAAATATTACCAGAGTGGTACTTCTTTCCCGTATTTCAAATACTCCGTACAGTACCCAATAAGTTATTGGGCGTTCTCTTAATGGTTTCTGTGCCAACAGGCTTATTGACAGTACCCTTTCTAGAGAATGTCAATAAATTCCAAAATCCATTTCGTCGCCCAGTAGCTACGACCGTTTTTTTAATCGGTACTGCAGTAGCTCTTTGGTTAGGTATCGGAGCAACATTACCCATTGAGAAATCTTTAACTTTAGGTCTTTTTTAGGGATTTTTCGGGTTGATTCATTCAACCGTGAAATCTCCTGCATGGGTATCTAGGAAACAGTTACTTCCAAGTGAATCTTCCCTAGATACCTAAAATCGATTTTATTATGATCCATTTCGCGAAAATATAGATTGTGCTAAAGATGCAAAATAGTTTTCTTTTTATTCTAACTCTATAAAAAAAAAGAGGAAAAAATTGCAATGGATTTAAAGCGAGAACTTGTTCTTAGGTAAATCAATTGGGAGATGCTTCTCTAGAGTGTCCCATATAAGCTTTTCATCCTCCATATGAAAACTGTTAATTCTCATAAGATCTTCTTCAGTCTTACTCAAAAGGTCCAATAGTGTATGTATATTGGCCCTTTTGAGACAATTATACGTTCTAGAAGGCAATTCTAATTGATCAATAAAAATACAATTCAATGGAATTCCTTTTTTGTTTTTCTTTAGATTAGTGAATCTTTTTTGAAAGGTTAAAAGGGGTGGAGTAAATCTGTTTTGATTTTGGTCAAAACTAGTGCCCCCCCCCTCCACGTGTAGAAAAGGAAAAAATAAATCAATCAAATTACGAGAAGCTTCATAAAGTGCTTCTTTAGGGGTTAAACTTCCATTCGTCCATATTTCGAGAAAAAGTATCTCGTGTTTTTCATTTCCATTCCCACAAGAAAAAATACTATAATTTACATTTCGAACAGGCATGGATACAGCATCTATAGGATAACTTCCATCTTGAGAGTTCTTTCTTAGTTCCGTATGATATCCGCGATCTCGCTTGATCTCTAACTCAATACAGAAATCTAGGGGCTCTCTCAAGTTAGCTATAGGTTGTGTCGTATCAACGATTTCTACGGAAGGCGGTAAGATTATATCTTGAGCGGTTATGTATCTAGGACCTTTGACACAAATTGATGCGTCTCTAACTCCATAGAGATTACTTTTCAATACAATTTCTTTCAAATTTAGTAAAATTTCTTGTATGGATTCTTCAATACCCACTATTGTGGAATATTCGTGTGGCACGTTCCCAAATTTTGCGCGTGTGATACATGTTCCTTCTATTTCTCCAAGTAAAGCTCTTCGCAAGGCAATACCGACAGTATCCGCTTGACCTTTTCTAAGCGGGGCCAGAATGAAACGGCCATAATAAAGACGCTTACTATCTACTCTTGATTCAACACACTTCCACTGTAGTGTTTGGTTGGATGCTGTTACCTCCTCTCGAACCATAATAGACTAGTATTATTATTTGATCGGTGAATCGTTTATTTCTCTTGAAAGCGGTTTATTTCTTTTACAGACGTCTTTTTTTAGGAGGTCGACACCCATTATGCGGCATAGGTGTTACATCGCGTATACAACTTAACCGTACACCACTTTTAGCAATGGCTCGTAATGCGGCATCTCTTCCGCTACCAGCACCTTTTACCATAACTTCTGCTCGTTGCAAGCCCACTGTACGAATAGCATCTACTGCTGTTCTTTGACCCGCATAGGGTGATGCTTTTCTTGAGCTTTTGAATCCACAAGTACCTGCGGAGGACCAGAAAACCACCCGACCTTGCGGGTCTGTAACAGTTATAATGGTATTGTTGAAACTGGCTTGAACATGAATAACCCCTTTTGTTATTCTACGTGCACTCTTCCGTAAACTAAAACGGGCATTCCTACGCAAACCAATACGTACTCTCTTACGTGAACCTATTTTTGGCATAGCTTTTGTCATATTTTATTATCTCATAAATATGAGTTGGAAATAACAAAAAGAAAAAAAGATACAAAGATATCCGTTTCGGGGTAAAATATATTCTTTACTTGAATTTTTTTATTTGGAATTTGGACATTTCCGTGGGTACTTTATTTTGACTTTTTAGAGGGGAAAGCTTCTTTTTCGAAGGATTACCCCTGTCTTTGTTTATGCTTCGGATTGGAACAAATGACTCTAATTCGCCCACGTCTATGAATCAGGCGACATTTTGTACAAATTTTGCGGACGGAAGCTCGTATTTTCATATTTAGGTACTCCTTTCTTAAACTATGAATCTACTCTTTTGGAAAAAATAAGTCTCTTCATTTAAATTTGGAAACTTGGAATTTATTACCCTAGAAAAACCTAATCCTTTGAATCTTTGGTATCCTTCAAATCTTCCGTATCCTTTGAGTTTTCGTTACGCTTCGAATCTTTATGGGGAAGTCTAAAAATTATACGTCCCTTGCTTGAATCATAACGACTTACTTCAATTTTGACCCTATCCCCCATAAGTATTCGTATAGAACTGGACCGGATTTTTCCTGAAATATAGCCCAGGATGATGGTGTCATTTTCTAGGCGAACGCGGAACATTCCGTTGGGTAGGGCTTCCGTAACTAAACCTTCGAAAGTTACTTTTGCTTCTCTCGGTTTTTTTTTTTCTCTCCTATTTTTTTTTTCTGTCATATTTTTTTTTCTCCTATTTTTTGATTTTTATTTCCAAAATAGGAAGTTCGAGATAGAATTCGTGCACTATAGGCGGGGCCATTACCATATATAACATAAGACTTCTCCCCCGATTCTCTTTAGTCGAGCTTCTCGATCTGTTATTATACCTCTAGAAGTAGAAAGAATAGCAATTCCCATTCCGCCCAAAACCTTAGGAATTCCTTGATAGTTAGCATAAATTCGTAAGCCGGGTCGGCTGATACGCTTTAAAAAGGTTCTAGTTCTATATATTCCCTTTCTAGTCTTTCTCTTTTGATGCCGCAAAGTTGAAACCAAGAAATATCTGTTATTTTCCTGATGTCTTCGAACACTTTCAATAAAACCCTCTCGTAGAAGTATTTTAACAATGTTTTCGGTAATATTTGTAGATACTACTCGAACAGTTTCTTTTTTATTCATGTCCGCGTTTCTTATAGAGGTTAGTAAATCAGCAATAGTGTCCTTGCCCATAAGACTCTAATTCTAGGTTCCTCCTAATTTTTCTATAATGAACATGTTTTCTTTTTTCTTTTAATTTTCAATTTTAAAGCATATACGTGAGAAACAATCTACTAATTTTTTTGATCTATATCTCGTCTACTAGTATTTATAATACTTCAGGAGCTAATGAAACTATTTTAGTAAAATTCAATTCTCTCAATTCCTCGGCAATCGCGCCAAAAACTCGAGTTCCTTTTGGATTTCCTTTTTGATCAATGATAACTGCTGCGTTGTCATCATAGCGTATTATTATACCGTCTTCGCATTTGAATTCTTTACATGTACGTACAATTACAGCTCGAATTACTTCAGATCTTTCTAGAGGCATTTGGGGCACTGCGTCTTTGATTACAGCAACAATAACATCACCAATACGAGCATATCGCTGATTACCAGCAGCTCCTATGACTCGAATACACATCAATTTTCGGGCTCCACTGTTATCTGCTACATTTAAAAGGGTCTGAGGTTGAATCATATTATTTTGATTTCAATTTATTATTTCAATGCAAAAGGAGGAAATAAATATTGTATATCTATTTATAGAAAGACAAATCTGGGTTTTCAATATTCTTTTGGTTTTGGGGGGTTCGATATCTCTAATCGAAGAAATTGACTTCGTATGGGCATTTTACTGGCAGCTATTTCCATAGCTGCTCTAGCTACAGTTTCGGATACTCCGCTCATTTCATAAAGTATTCGACCCGGTTTAACAACGGCTACCCAATATTCGGGGGATCCCTTTCCAGAGCCCATACGTGTTTCTGTGGGTCTTATTGTAACCGGTTTGTCGGGAAATATACGTACCCATAGTTTTCCACCACGACGTGCATATCGTGTCATTGCTCTTCGCCCTGCTTCTATCTGTCTCGCTGTGATCCAAGCGGGTTCAAGTACTTGAAGAGCGTATCTACCGAAACAAATACGATTGCCTCGATGGGATTTTCCCTTCATTCTTCCTCTATGTTGTTTACGAAATCTAGTTCTTTTGGGGTTATAGTCGATGGTTCTTTCTTAGTTCCATCTCTACTGCAAAACCGGACATGAGAGTTTCTTCTCATCCGGCTCCTCGCGAATAAAATGAGAAAGCATGCAAATTTCTCTAATTCCTAATAAATATTCAAAGATATTATGGATAGATACACATCAATATATAATAGAAAAATATATAGTTAAGAAAGAAGATCTATAATATATTCAAATTCTATATTTGGCTATAATGTGATTCTTCTTTTTCTAAAGAATTCCCTTATTTTTACTCTTATTGAATCGTGGTAAAGTATTCTAATGCAATAAAGATTTCGCGGGCGAATTTTTACTCTTTCCTGTCTTATTTGTTAATTTCTAACTTACCAAATAAAGCAATTTTTTTGGTTTGTTCCGCCATCCCACCCAATGAAGTATTAGGATTCTTTTTAAGAAAATCCTATCTAGTCATAGGTTTTGTCGTTCCCACAGCTTCTCCTTTAATGGTTAGGTTTGAATCCTGCAATGGAGCTTCCAAAAAATTTCTTTCCGAGTCAATTTTCTCAGTTTTATTAACACGGGCTACTCCTTATTATTGCTTTTAAATTTGTATTTTTTGTTTCAAGTTACGATTTCGAATTCTCTCTTATTTTTCTTATTTTAATATATTGTGCTTTATCACATTGCCTTTTATGGTGTAATCCATAGACCATACACATCGGAATCCTATATCTTTCTTATTCTTTTTCCTTCTATCTATCATCCCTCCTTTTATCCACATCCTTTTAGTTTTGCTTCACAACCTAGAATCCTGTTTCTTTTTTAGAGAAAAAAATGCAGTTGCTAAAACTATATGATAGATCCACTCATTTATGATCGATGTATTTATTCACATAGTGACTGTTTCTTAGTTAGGATCTTGATAATACGAAGCAATAGGTTGGTTATTTAGTGAATTTTATAGAATTACTAAGTTTTTTCTATTTTTAGTAGGGTTCGGTCAATTTTTTCGAATCCCTTTTTTGGCCCTAAAGAAAAAACTAACGAGTCACACACTAAGCATAGCAATTATATTAAAAGATTTAGAAATTTTCATTAAATCTTATAGAATAAGGTTCTTTTCTTTTTTATTCTATCACAGGGCAGAATGGGAAGACAAGGTTAGTTATTCTTCTTCTACGAATATCCAAATTTTTACACCTAATACTCCATAGATAGTTCGAATTGGATAGCAGCAATAATCTATTTTAGCGCGAATTGTTTGAAGGGGAAGTCTACCCTTTTTGATGCATTCGGCACGTGCAATTTCTTTCCCTGCTAGACGACCTGCAATTTTGATTTTTACTCCCTTTATATCCGCTTTTTTAGTTAATTCAATGGCTTTTTTCATTGCCTTTCGGAATGAAACTCTATTTTTTAATTGGAAAGCTATATATTCTGCAAGAATGTTAGGTTGTCTATAAGGTTCTTTAACTTTTTCGATAGCAATATTAAGTCTCTGGTTTACAGAATTCACTTCCTTTTGGAGATCTTTCTCTAATTCTTCGATTGCTCCCTTTTTTTTTAATAAATTGGGGAATCCAATATGGATTATGACGTGGGTTGTGTCAATTTCTTTTTGAATTTTTATATGTGTAATTACTTCGGAACTTGAGTCTGATTCTATTTTTCTATTCGAGCCTTTTTTCCTATTCTTTTGTATATAGTTCTTGATACAATTCCGTATTTTTTTATCTTCCTGTAGACCTTCAGAATAATTTTTTGGTTGTGCGAACCAAAAGGAATGGTGATTTTGGGTTGTACCAAGTCTGAAACCGAGTGGATTTATTTTTTGTCCCATATTTTTCTATTCTATTTTTTTTTATTGGGAATCGAAATCTTAGATTGATCTAAAGATTTTTTAGATTTCTTTACTATATTTAGTACAATTGTTATATGACACATGGTTTTTTTTATAGGATAACCGCGTCCTCGAGCCCGAGGTCTGAATTTTTTCATAATAGTACTTTTACTAACTTCGGCTTTAGTGATGAATAAACTCGCTTTGTCGAAATTCCTATAATGAGTAGCATTTGCTGCTGCCGAATAAACCAACTTTAAGATGGGATAAGATGCTCGATAAGGCATGAGGTTCAGTATCATAACGGTTTCCTCGTAGTAACGCCAGCGAATCTCATCAAGAACTCTTTGTGCTTTGAAAACAGACATATGTATGCGTTTTTGAGCTTTGAAAACCCGTTCGAACTTAAGTAGACGATCGGTTGGAACTTTTCTTGCGAGTTTCCTTAGCTCGTTCTTCTTTTTCTTTATCCTAGGGGTATACTTTACCAATTTGAAACTTGTCATAAATAAGGTTATTACCCGATTACCTTTACTTTAATTTGATATAAAAAAAATGGGTTTATTCTGAATCTTTCTATTCTGAATTCAGTTAACGACGAGATTTAGTATCCTTTCTCGCACTTTCATAACTCGTGAAATGCCGAGTAGGCACGAATTCCCCCAATTTGCGACCTACCATCGGATTTGTTATATAAATAGGTATATGTTCCTTTCCATTATGAATCGCGATTGTATGGCCAACCATTGCGGGTAGAATGCTAGATGCCCGGGACCACGTTACTATTGTTTCTTTCTCCTCCTTCATATTGATCTTTTCGATTTTTGCCAATAAATGACGAGCTACAAAAGGATTCGTTTTTTTTCGTGTCACAGCTGATTACTCCTTTTTTTCTTTTTAAAGAGTGGCATCCTATGTCCACTATCTCGATCGAGGTATGGAGGTCAGAATAAATAGAATAAGGATGAATGGAAAAAAGAGAAAATCTTTTAGCTGTATAAGGGGCGGATGTAGCCAAGTGGATCAAGGCAGTGGATTGTGAATCCACCATGCGCGGGTTCAATTCCCGTCGTTCGCCCATCGCATTATTGCAAATTCCAAAAATGCAATTTTCCATATTCCTAGTTACGTATTTACTTACGGCGACGAAGAATAAAACTATCACTATATTTTTTCCTTTTCCTAGTTCTTCTTCCAAGCGCAGGATAACCCCAAGGGGTTGTGGGTTTTTTTCTACCAATGGGGGCTTTCCCTTCACCGCCCCCATGGGGGTGGTCCACAGGGTTCATAACTACCCCTCTTACTACGGGGCGTTTACCCAGCCAACACTTAGATCCGGCTCTACCCAAACTTTTTTGGTTCACCCCAACATTACCCACTTGTCCGACTGTTGCTAAGCAGTTTTGGGATACCAAACGGACCTCCCCAGATGGTAATCTTAAAGTGGCCAATTTACCCTCTTTTGCAATCAGTTTCGCTACAGCACCTGCTGCTCTAGCTAATTGCCCACCCCTTCCACGTGTGATTTCTATGTTATGTATGGCCGTGCCTAAGGGCATATCGGTTGAAGTAGATTCTTCTTTTTTCTCAAAAAACCCCTTCCCAAACTGTACAAGCTTCTTCCAAAGCATACGGCTTTCTAGATGTATATGACGATCTCTAGACAGATGGATCTTATATGAATCGTATGATGAAGTACCACATCAGTGGATATATAGAAAAGGAATCCAAATCCGCCGAATCGCTCATGTTATGATCTTCTACATCCTAGGTCTCCGCGTTCCGTCATCTGGCTTATGTTCTTCATGTAGCATTCAGATCGAATGACTCTATGAAATTACGTCGATACTTCCACATATTATGGGTAACGTAGGAGACATCCCTATTTTCACCCGGAGGTCTTAATTACCACTGCTTAGCTTTCAATTCGCCTCTGACCATCAAATTAAATGTGAATAACCCGTCCTCCTCTCTTTGAAACAAGGGGCGCTTCCGGTTCTGTGCGTGCTTCAAACAATTTTGTCTTCTCCATATTACCATATCTCTAGAGTCAATAATTTTCTATGAGGAACTACTGAACTCAATCACTTGCTGCCGTTACTCAACAGTTTTCTGTTGAGGTCTATCCCGTAGAGGTAGTCAAATTGGATCAGTGATCGATTTCTAGGTTTCGTCGTAAACCTAATTGGTTACTTCCAATTACGTAAATCAATAGTTCAAACCGCACTCAAAGGTAGGGCATTTCCCATTGATATAGGAACTTTTGTACCAGAAACAATAGTATCTCCAATTATAGCCCCTCTGGGATGTAAAATATATCTCTTCTCACCATCCCCATAGTGTATGAGACAAATGTATGCATTTCGATTAGGGTCATATTCTATGGTTACGATTCTACCAGATATGTCTTTTTGATTCCGTCGAAAATCGATTTTACGGTATAGGCGCTTATGACCTCCCCCTCTATGCCTTGCGGTAATGATTCCTCTGGCATTACGACCTTTACCACAACGGTGCCGTCCATGGATCAATTTATTTCGTGGATTGGATTTCACTTGCCTGTCTACGGTTCCCTTGCGTGTGCTCGGGATAGGTGTTTTGTATAAATGTTTCGCCGTATTATTAAGTATTCTCCTTTAGTTCTTTTCTCTATCTAGAAGTGGAATAGAATAGCCCGGTTGAAGGGTAATGATCATACGTCTGTAATGCATTGTATGTCCCAGAATAGGTCCCATTCTTCTACCCTTTCCGGGTAGTCGATGGCTATTCACAGCTACTACCTTAACACCAAAGAAGAGTTCGACCCAATGCTTTATTTCTGTCTTAGTGAATCCCGATTCGACATTAAAAGTATATTGATTCTTTCCCAATAAACGAAGGCTCTTTTCTGTAAATACTGCGTATTTGATTCCATCCATAAATCGACTTTCCCTCCTATGCTCTGAGTTCCAGTATCGATAAGAATTCGAGTTCTTATTGTTCTTATGTTATGGTATGAATATACCATACCAATTCGTTATGTATGGATGAGATTCCATGGATAGAGAGACTGTTCCAATAGACTTATGGAACGTTCCTGTTCGCGTGCATCCAGCAGGAATTGAACCCGCAAATTTACCAATTATGAGTTGGGCGCTTTAACCATTCAGCCATGGATGCTTAACAGGGATCATCGTACATCGTAAATAACCAATTTTCATATAGAAAGACATATCATAGAAAAAGGAAATCGAAAATATTCGGAGATGGCAAATATTCGGAGATGACTATGAAAACACCTCTC